TCTTTTCTTTCATTTCCGGAGAAATACGATCGGAGGGGGCTAATTCGAATCCTTCAGGTAAAATAAGGACAGCCCCCACATTCAAAGATCCCCGTTTCCCATTAGAAAGAACCTGTTTCATTTGGATATCATAGGGAATTCTAACAACTGCTTCAAATACAGTATCTGGAAGTACCGCTTGTGGAACCTCAATATCCACGGGCTTATTGGCTAAATGACAATTGGCGCATACAATACGCCCAGTAGCTTCTCGTGGATTCTCATAACCCTGTTGTGCAAAAATGGGATATGCGTGTGAAATAGATGTCCGAGTTATTACATATATAAATATAATGACCGATACGAAAATGGATCGAGTCATCTGTTCCTTTATCCAAGAAAAGATATTTCTTTTTTGCATGGTCCAATCATTGATCCCGAAAATTTCTACAATAAATTGGGTAGGTTGCTAGTAGAGTTCCCTATCCACGATTCTGCTATTTTACTGGGATCCAGGAGTCATTTCCTGGATCGATAGAACCCTAAAAAACAAGTAACATTTTGAATGGTTTGTTTATGTACGAAGTAAAAAACATTATGATTAGATTTATATCAGTGGATCATTTTTAGTCATTCATTGAATGATAAATGACTACAAGTGACGGAGATAGACGATTTAAATAACGGAAGATCAAATATTTTAAAATTGTATCTAGAATGACTGGAAAGGTGGAAACAAGACCAGATATAATTTGATTATTATCAGAAAATCCAAAATCCTTGTAGACAGAACCAATCATTAGTTCCCAACCATGAGGCGAGTGGAATCCAATACATAAATCCGTTAATAAAAGAATAAAAAAAGCTTTTATTGTGTCGCTTAAGTTATAGATAAATTTCCGAACCCACGAATTAATAATACCAAGTTCCTCATTACCCAGAATAGAATAACCACTTAGAATAGCGAAGCTTATTATATTTGTCGAAAAATGTAAAATGGTACGGATATGATCCTCGTTGTACATTTTGACCAACTGGATCGTTTCTTTGTGTATTCCTATATGAAGCTTTTGTATATGTGTATCGGGGTACTCCTTTATCATTTCGTCCAAAATGAAGAGTTCTTCTAATTCTATGAATTTTGCCAGAACGTTCTTTTCTTGAATATCATTCAAAAAAACTTCGGATTGCCCAGCATTCCACCAATTAGTAACCAAAGATTCCATACTTTTATTAAATGAGAAAGAAATCCACCAGGGCAAAAAAACTATAGATGTAAGATATAGAAGGGGGTTGAATGCTTTCTTTTTTGGCATTTTTAATCTGTGAATTGTTAATGAAACCACCTCATTCCTCGATTCTATCCAATCTGATATTTCCATGAAATATCAGTTCTATAACAAACAGGGTATTGAATCCATAGACCCCCTTTTATTTAAATTGAATTAATGGGCTAGTCCTTAGATCTGAAAACAATATTTTGATTTTATTATATCTTCATTCGAAGCAATTGCATCCTTTCGATGAATGCCCTAACGAGCCACTTCAAGTCAAGAAATGCATATTTTTCGGATTTCGAGACAAAACAAAAACAGAATTGAATTACAAGATCTAACATATAAATTCAAAAATAAAATATTGGACCCCAAAAATATGAAGTATGTATATAGTCTTAGTTTTTTGGATATATATGATGAATCCATACTTAGTATACTTGGTATACTTGTTCCTAGTATGAAAAAATAGAGTTGATTTCCATATACAATCCATCAAAAAGTTTTGGTGGAAAAAGCGCTTTGTTTTCTGGTTGTTCCACACGCGTCTGCTTTTGCTCGAATGAGCGACCTGAAAAAATAAGTGAAGTTTTTATATAACAACAAATAAAATTACTGAGGTCCTTACTCAATGCTGCGAAAGCATTCATTCTTCAATTCATTTCAAAATACTTCAATAGGTACGCGCAAAAAAAAGGCCAATTCCGCAGCCTTTTGTTCAATTTCTCGTGGAGTCAAATTCTCATCAGTACGAGTCAAAGGAATGGCACCCTGGCCTCTGATTTCCATATAAAGTACACGCCGGGAATAAATACCTTCTTTAACCTCTATTCTAATCGACTGAATATCTCTCATAAGGAATCGAAGAAAGATTCGACGATTTCTTCCAGGGAATCCCCAACGAAAAATACACACTATTCCTTTTTTTCTATCGAATCTATCATAACCACTACCCACATTCCACGAAATTGTGCACCACAAATAGGAGCTAATGAACAGACCTGCGATCCCATAGAAAGACATCACGATCCCTTGTGGGAAAAAAAGGATTTGCTGAGAAGGAAATAAGGATATCAGATTCCTACCAAGGTAACTAGAAGTTCCAACCAATAAGAATCCCAGTGAACCTAAAAAAAGGATACAGGCCCAGCAGAAATTACTTGTTTTTCGAGACCCCATTATAAGTTCTATCCATATATGTTCTGATCGCCAGTTCATACTAGATCCAGTTGTTTAATTTTATTGAAATTAAGAGAATAACAAAAATTTGACTTTCTTTTTTTGTTCCCGAAGCAACTCTTATCAACTAGCACTCTTATTATGATGTGAACCATTAGGAGTAATTCATCGAATAGGTTAGATAGACAAAAGTATCCCCTTCATATGATCCCACTATAGATATCTACATAGATAGAGATATTTTTACTTTCCTTTTCATACTATTTTTACTTTCCTTTTCATACATCTGCGGACCCCTAATATAGTATAGATATAATCTATTTATCCCCATATATCATGCCATGATGTTTCCACACGCATAATAGCTCTTTCGTTTGTGTTCGGAAGAATCCACATGTTGTATCCTATGTCCACTAAATTAGATATCTGTATTATGACCCAAGTCCGAGTCTTGAAAAAAAAAAAATGAACGAGATTGGAATCCCGTCGAATCTAGATAATCTTGTTTTTTTGAACATGAAGAGATAGGGAAGCCATTGCAATTGCCGGAAATACTAGACCCACTAAAGGCACAAAAAAAGAGGGTAAGTTGAAAGTTGTCATAGAATGGATACCTCGATTTAATATTTTTTACCTGTTATAAAGATATCTTATAATAAGTATATCTATTATCAGTATATAATAATAGGTACAAGAAACTTAGAACTAAATAAGTGTACCTATTCACTTTTATATATATTTAATTATATTATTATTATTGTTCTCTTATACTTATCTTCTAATAAATACCAAAAAAGGTTCTTACAAGTTATCGCGGGTTCTAACGAATTCGACCCAACAGTGATTCTTAATAAAAACAAAACGGAAAGTTCTTGGAGAATAATTCAAAAATAACTATAGAATAGGAATCTTGCATTTATTTTTGAATTATTCAATATTTATATCTATAATAAATACGTAATGTAATAAAATTACATTCATTTTTCCTAATTTAGAATAAAAATTCACTCTTTTATCCTATTGATAGAGCCTTCCCAATTACTAATAATCCATTATGATTACTAATCATGCATTATTTATATAGGTAGAAATAAAATGGATCTGTAGGAAATAAGAAAAGTGATTATCAACAACTTATGATCCATTATACAATTGTATCTTATAACCTCAAGTAAAATTCCATGCTTATTATTTTTGATTTTCACTTTGATTACTATAAACTAAATAAAATGGAAACTAAATACTTGTAAACTTCAAAGTCAAAAACTGAATTAAATGATCTACTTGATTAAATTTTGATTCAAAGGACAGAAACCGTGAAGCTGAAATAACTCACTCAGAACACCCTTTAAAGGATTACGTGGTACGATTGGGTCGAATAAGCCCTTATGGAATAAATACTCAGCTTCTTGTGACCCATCAGGTACTGTCTTATTCAATGTTTGTTCAATTACTCTTTTACCGGCAAATGCAATGTAAGCATTAGGTTCGGCAATAATGATATCTCCTAACATACCAAAACTGGCAGTCACCCCACCGGTTGTAGGAGATGTAAGGATTGATACGTAGAATAACTTTTTATTTGATTGATAATTATATAAAGCTGAAGATATTTTAGCCATTTGCATCAAGCTCAAACTTCCTTCTTGCATGCGGGCTCCCCCCGAAGCACACACTATAATAAGGGGTAGAGATCTATTAGTAGCATATTCGATCAAACGGGTGATTTTCTCGCCTACTACGGATCCCATACTGCCCCCCATAAACTGAAAATCCATAATCCCAATTGCTATGGAAATACCGTTTAATTGACCTATGCCTGTTTGAACAGCTTCAGTTAACCCTGTCTTTTTTTGATAAGAATCAATACGATCCTTATAAGGCTCCTGCTCCGAATGAAATTCAATGGGGTCCACCGAAACCATGTCCTCATCCATAGCATCCCAAGTGCCTGGATCAATCAAAAGTTCGATTCTTTCTGAACTACTCATTTTCAAATGATATCCACATTGTTCACAAATATTCCGTTTTAACCTAAAAAATTTCTTATAATTTAATCCATAACAATTTTCGCATTGAACCCACAAATTCCTGTATTTTTTACTTATATCGAGATCACTTCCACTTGCGCTAGTTTGTATACTGAAACTATCACTGTCAATACTATTTACGCTTTCACTACAAATGTAACTATAAATGTAACTCTTACTGTAATTGTCACTACCGCTTGAAATGTAACTATCAATATGGATTTCAGAACGAAGATAACTCTCAATGCAACTAGTAATGTGATTATTCCAACTATATTGAGTATTATACATGTAACGATTGTAGTAGTGATTGTCATTCTTAGGTCCATCATTCGGATAACTATAATTTAGGCAACTAGAAAAAAAACCGCCCAATTCACTCAGAAAAGAACGGTCGTCTTCAATCTCAAAAATAAAATTTTCAATATCCAAATATATGGAATAATTTTCACCATTACTATCCTTAACTAAAAAAGTGTCATCAGAGATCAAACTACGAATGTTGCTGACACCAAATAAGGGATCCATATTATTAGAG